GAGAAAGAAAGAGAGTAGTAGGAATTCTCTTATCCCATTCGGAAGGATATCATCTTTATAATTATCCATGACTGTTTTTGTCTATAGTATGACCACTTGATGAAATGTGGAGGAAAGTGGGGGAAATGGCCGATACTACTGGAAGGATTCCTCTTTGGCTAATAGGTACTGTAGCTGGTATTCTTGTGATCGGTTTAGTAGGTGTTTTCTTTTACGGTTCATATTCCGGGTTGGGTTCATCTCTGTAGTAATCGAATGAACCGAATTGTAGACATGAAAAAGTAAGAACTCGGCGGTACGGTACCTTGCCAAAAAAGGGGTAAGGTACCGCTGCGTTCTTACTCTTTTCTTACTCTTAGAGCGACAGGAGACTTTGGTCTATTCCATAACATAAAAATTGGAAAATTATCTAATCAACCTAATCAAAATTTTCTATTGGTATAAATGCTAAAATAGATCCGTTGCTTTGATCTTTCAAACCACTCTATTCTTTTGTTTCTTATGATGTTTTTGTACAATACAATGGAATAGAAGTTTTTTCTATTGATTGATTTATATATAATAGAGTCTCTGGTGCTCATTAACTCTTATCTTACGAAGCAACAAAAAAGAAGGAATCAATCTATTTGGGGGGTAATCCAATATCATATGGATAATTTAAACGGATGAGATATTCTGCAAATCATTTCTACATTTCTTATAGTAAACAAATAAAAAATAAGCATTTAGGTATGCGTAAAAATAGATTCTAATCCGCGCCGCTTTTCAACCAAACAAGTCAATTTTTAGTAATATTGAAAATAAATAATCTAAATGAAAAGTGGAAGTTAATTGAATAATAGAAGCGGAAGCTCCATTTACTCAATGAATGACTCCCCTCTAAAACTTTTTGTTTGTCTACTACTTCTTATTTCTTATGTTTTTATTTATTTAAAAAAATTAATGTATGAATCTAAACAAAAGATTTCCGATATATCCAGAAAAGAAGAAATATTAATCTTTGGTGAACAAGAGAAAAAGCATTATTGTTTCGATACACGACGACACAAGAAAAGGTGGAACTCCTTTTCTTGTGTCGAATAGAAGATTAGGAAGACTTATAATGCTTCCTAGAGGTACCTGTTCCTTTCATTTCATTTATCCAGTCCTTGTCTTGTATCTTCTTCTTTTGTTTTTGTATACCTATTGGCTAGTGCCTAATACTAAAAATGGAATACAAGTAATGAATTCCATAGATCAAAAACAAAAATACTAGAAACAAAAAACAAAGCAAAGTAAGTTTAAGGAAGTTTACAGAAATACATATTTCATTTTTTTGATCAACAAGAATTCAGCGCTTTTTATCAACTTGATGGTAAGGAATTTCTGGATCTAGAAATTCATTTCATATAATTGAACCTTTTCAAACTGTTTCTTTTTAAGAACCAAAAAAATTTGTGCCAAAATAACAGATGCCAAGAAGAACAAAAGGCCTTGGACGCGTAATGGATCTTGAAGCACTATTTCTGCATCTCCCTGACCAAACCCCCCTACATTAGGATTGCTTGTTAATGGTTGATCAAGCTTGATAGATTCACCCTCTGAAACAAGAAGTTCTGGCCCTGGAGGTATAATATCAACTGCTTGGTGACCATCCGATGCATCAACTATGGTTATTTCATATCCCCCCTTTTCTTTACGTACTATTTTGCTTACTATACCCGCGGCTGTAGCATTATAGACTGTATTGTTACTCTTGCTCCCATCAGGATAAATCTGACCCCTTCCCCTATTCCCACCTACATATATAGGATATTTTAAGAAGTTAACGTCTTTCTTTGTAGCAGGGTCGGGAGAAAGAATGGGAAAGATGATTTCACTATATTTTTGACCTGGAACAGGACCTATCACAAGAATATTTCTTTTATTAGGACGATAACTCAGAAAAGAAAGATTTCCTATCTTTTCTTTCACCTCGGGAGAAATACGATCGGTGGGGGCTAATTCGAATCCCTCGGGTAAAATAAGAACAGCCCCCACGTTCAAAGACCCTTTTTTACCATTAGCAAGGACTTGTTTCACTTGCATATCATAAGGAATTCGAACAACTGCTTCAAATACAGTATCAGGAAGTACAGCTTGCGGAACTTCAATATCCACAGGCTTATTAGCTAAATGGCAATTGGCGCATACAATTCGCCCGGTTGCTTCTCGTGGATTTTCATAACTTTTCTGCGCAAAAATGGGATACGCATTTGAAATAGATGCTCGAGTTATTACATATATCATGATCGATACAGAAATAAATTGAGTCATCTGTTCCTTTACCCAAGAAAAAGTATTTCTATTTTGCATGATCCAATCATTGATCCCGGAATTTATACAATAAATTAGATAGGTAGCTAGTATAGTTCCCTATCCACGAGTCTGCCATTGTACTGAAAAAATTCGACGAAAACAGGACGAAGGCTTTGAAAAGTATAAAGAATGAGAAAAATAAAAAATGCCCTTTTTTTTACATGAAAAAACTTTTTGATTGATATCAGGAAATCAAGTAAGTTTATCATTCATTCATTGAATGATAAATGACTACAAGCGAAGGAGATACGCGATTTAAAAAACGGAAGATCCAATATTTCACAATTGTATCTAGAATAACTGGAAAAGTGGAAACAAGACCAGATATAATTTGCTCATTATGAGCCAATCCAAAATCATTGTAGATCGAACCAATCATTAGTTCCCAACCATGGGTTGAGTGAAATCCAATCCATAAATCAGTAACTAAAAGAATAGAAAAAGCTTTTATTGTGTCACTTAAGTTATAGAAGAATTCCTGAATCCAAGAATTCAGAATAACAAGTTCTTCATTACCCAGAATAAAATAACCACTTAGAATAGTAAAACAGATTATATTTGTCGACAAATGTAAAATGATATGAAGATGATATTCATTATGTGTTTTGACCAATTGTATCGTTTCTTTGTGTATTCCTATACTAAGCTTTTTTATATGTGTCTCTGGGTATTCTTTTATCATTTCATCCAACAAGAATAGTTCTTCTAATTCTAGGAATTTTTCTAAAACATTTTTCTCTTGAATATCATTCAAAAAATTTTCGGATTGCCTAGTATTCCACCAATGAATAATCCAAGGTTCCAGACTTTTTTGAAATGAGAGAGAGATCCACCAGGGCAAAAATATTATAGATGCAAGATACGCGAGGGAAGCCAATGCTTTCTTTTTTTTCATTTTTTTTTCTATGAATTGTTAATGAACTGCTTCATTTGTCAACTTTATCTGATCTTATATTTCTCTAAAGCACGAGTTCTATAACAAGGTATCGAACCTATGAATCTATTCCCAGTTTTTTGTAAAAATGTAGTCCTTAGATCTAGAAAGAAGAATATAGAAATAGAATTAAGGATCCCGTTTCGGATGAAATATATATATATTTATAATAGAATAAGTAAATTCTAAGTAAATGGGATTTTCGAATATCTCAATTGGATAAATCCGAACGAATTTGTTCCTTTTGATAAAAATTCAAAAAACTTCAATTGGTACGCGCAGGAAATAGGCCAATTCGGCAGCTTTTTGTTCAATTTCTCGTGGAGTCAAATTCTCATCAGTACGAGTCACGGGGATGGTTCCTTGGCCTCTGATTTCCATATAAAGAATACGACGAGGAAAAAGACCCTCTTTAACTTCCATTCTGATTGATTGGATATCTTTCATAAAGAAGCGAAGGAAAATGCGACGATTTATTCCGGGGAATCCCCAACGAAAAATACACATTATTCCTTCTTTTCTATCGAATCGATCATAACCACTACCTACATTCCACGATATTGTGCACCACAAATAGGAACTAATGAATAAACCCGCGATCCCATAGAACGACATCACGATCCCTTGTGGAAAAAAAATAATTTGTTGAGAAGGAAATCCAGGTATCAGATTCCTACCAAGATAACTAGAAATTCCAACCACTAAAAATCCTAGTGAACCTAAAAAAAGAATAAAGGCCCAGAAAAAATTACTTGCTTTTCGAGACCCTGTTATAAGTTCTATCCATATATGTTCTGAGCGCCAGTTCATACTATACTAGATCCGATTGTATTCGATTGGAATTCAGAAAAAAAAATTCGACTTTACTTTTCTTGATGCCAAAGTAACTTTCATCAACTAAAACTATTCTGATATGAACCCTTAGGAGTAATTGGTTAGATACATTGACTTTCTATTATAAAAATATTTGCCGATCATTTTTATAACCCGTATATACATGGATTTATACGGATATCATGTATCCGCATGCATAACAGTTCTTTCATTTGTATTCGGAAAAAAGGCACATATCATACCGCATTACACTAAACAAATATCCGTACCAAAAAAAATATCTGGTTGGCCCCATCAGGTCTAGACAATCTTATTTTTTTGTACATGAAGAAATAAAGAAGCCATTGCAATTGCCGGAAATACTAGGCCTACTAAAGGGACAAAAAAAGAAGGTAAGTAAAGATCTGTCATAGAACGGGTACCTCAATTTACTATTTGTATCTATTAATTTACTATTTGTATCTATTATAAATATAAAGATATCGTAAGTATATCTATTATATTATAATTATTATAAATAATATAATATTAAGCTAAAAAATAGTAAGTACTTAATAAGTGCAAGGAATGAGAACTAAATAAAAATTTAGTGTACCTATTCATCTTTCTATACGAATATATATGACAACCCACTTTAAGTTTACGAAATTTTATGAATTCTCCCGTCCTTAATACTCTTTCTATCTTACTAAAAAAATAAAGAGTTTTTTTTAGTAAAGATAAAAAGTTTATTATAAGTTCGCGACTCTAACTAAACTAATTCAACCCAACAAAAAGGGATTAAATTTCTACTAAAAAATGGAAGTTCTTGGTAGGCAAGGCATAGAAATCACTTCTATTTTTTCTAGATTTTCATATTTTCGTTTTATTTCTATATTATATATATCTATTTTTC